TTGCAATGGTGATCCATAAATAATATAGGAGTCCGTCTTCCTTTCATAATTAATAGATTTATATGATAAAAGGTCATATCTATAGTCTTTTTTAAAATTCTCCTTTTTATTTGGGTTTGGTAATGAATATACTTCAAAATCGTTTTGTTTTTTGTAATGAAGTAATCGGTCTTTTGAATCCCATTTTGTTAAATCTTTTTTTTGAGTTATATGGCGTTGATTGATTGTATTTCGCCATTTTTGTGGTATTAATCCAGACCATCTAATCTGAGATAAATTGTATTGATAATGACCTCTTAACCAGTTTTTCCATTGATTCGTTCCAGAACTTGGAAATTTCGTATGCCCTAATTCGGAATGAAATATTCCTTGTGTTCCAAAAGAATCCTTTATTGTAGTCTTAAGAAAAAAAGATGTTCCATGATATTCAAGAACAGATCTTAACTTATACAAATTAATAACTCGGGTTTGTGATAATTTGTAAAATACATATGCTTGCGACAAGGAGGATAAGTCAAAAAAAAGATGTGAATTTTTCTTACTATTCCTAATATTATAAAGTGACTTTTTTATAGTCGAAATAAAGTGAATTGTATTTTGATTTGTTTTATTAATTGTTTCTTGGTTTGTTTCATTATTGTAAATGTATTTATATTTTTGTTTTTGAATCATTTTTTTTGTTGATTCAAAAACAAGTTGTGTATACATTCTGGCAATATGAATGATATATAGAAAGACATCTATGTATATTTTTTCAATGAAAATTTTTAGAAAAACCTGTAATTTATAGATTAATCGAGTATTTCTTCTTTTTAATATTTGCCAAATATCTTTTGGCGATTCTACATTATAACTTGTTTTATTAGGACTACTATTTATTCCTGGAGTTCCTTTTTTTTTTTCTTTTGTAATACTCTTTATTTTCTTTCTGATTGTGCTTGTTCTATCAGTTATATTTTTAATTTTTTTTTCTCTCAGTGAATAATTTGTCCAATCTGTAGATCGAATTTTATTAAACGAGTCATGAATTGTCTGATTGCTGATTATAGAACCTTTTTCTTGGTTAGTTTCACCGGATTCATATACTTCTTTCAATCTAAATAATAGAGTTGTATTTACTTTTGAGAGCTCATTTATTATTCTTTTTAGAAACAGAAATAAAACGTTTTTGATAAATCCCCTTTTTGTTTCTTTTGAGCCTTGTAGAAAATTTTTTGTTCTTCTTATTAAAACTCTTAGAACTAGAAAATCCTTAAAAATGGGCTCAAAAAAGGAAGGTCTTTTTCGGGGAGAACCAAAAGGAAGGTCAGTTTCCATTCCACTAGCCGTTAAAAAACAAAAATTATCTTTTTTTTGCTCTTTCTTTAGACCTCTATAAGAGGGCCGCAACTTAGGCTTAGATCTATACCAAGGTTTCAAACAGAAGGGAAATAGTATTTTTATCTGAATACCTTCTGTTAACCAATTTTCGGGAAATTCTTTTTCTGATAATTGAACACCGTTATAGGTACATTTAATATGCTTTTCTCTCTTCCATTCCTGTAAATCCTCAGACCACTCAGGGGGTTGGAATAATAAGATACGCCCAATATTTTTAACTATTATCAATGAAGGTAATACAATATATTTTCTAAGCATCGATTGAATTATTAATATAAAACTTCTTGTTGTTTGCGAAAATGGAACTAAATCCCATATTTCCGGGATTTCTATCCGCGCTTTTTCCTTTATTTTGTTCTCCTCTTGTTTCTCTCTTCTTTTTGTCTGTTCTTCTGTATAATCTTTTAATTCTGCCCCTTTACCCATCCATTTTCTAAAAAAAAGTTTCATCAGTTCGGAGATATCAAAAGAAAAAAAAGGGGATTTTTTTCTTCTGTCCAAAAAAAGTGGGGAATGCGCATTTGCTTGAAACAGTTTCCAAACAAGAGTTTTACGCCTTTGAGCACGCATAGAACCTTTGATTATGTCTCGACGAAAATCCGATTCTTGCGAATATTCTATCGTATATACCAGGTCTATTTGATCAAAAGTGTCAGCATTCCATTTGTTAGGAGTCAAAATTACTACATCGTCAGTTTTTCTTGAACGAATCTGATGTCCTACTGGTAAGCCTTCTTGAACTACGCCCGACTGTTGTTCCAACTCGGTGATAAGTTTGTATGACCCTCGAGGGACTTTTTTACTGATTTCTTTTATTCCAAAAGATTTTTTTTTTATTTTGCGACCATTAGTGCCAGTTAGAATTGCATTTAATAAAAATTTTAGAAGTTTTGCTTCATTTTCTGAACCACTTCTTCCTTGTTCTTTTTCTGAAAATAAAGAAAGGCCCTTCAAATTTAAACTCGATCCTGATTCTCTATCAAATTTACTGATTAAAGTAAATAAATGACTAATTTCTGTTGAAAATATTTTTTTGTCAAATGGATTTATTTTCTGTTCAAACTCTTGGTAATCAGTATCAGGAAGAAGGATATTATGAATCTTATTTATTTCCATTGTC